GGACTCCGTTGTAGAATTCAGACCTAAGCATTAATCAAAAAGCGATGGGGACGACGGAACCCGTGAACGCAAAGGATTCTATTGAAATGAAAACGAATCCTAATGATTTATCGGGTAGGATGGCGGAACAAACCAGAGACCACTTCATTTCGTTTTATTCTGATTCTGATTCTGAGAGGTCATGAGTTAACCCGACAACCGAAATAGATATTGAAAGAGTAAATATTCGCCCGCGAAAATTTGATTTTATTAAATTGCTAAATTTTTCTCGATCCGATATGAATATGATAAAAAAAGACAAAACAAAAATAAGGATTCGTTATAACATTATAACAAAACATTAGACATTATCTATAAAAGGAATCCATGTTTAATTACTTATATATTATGTTATGTTTAATTACTTATATATACTTATACTTACTTATATATATTATATATTCAATATAGATCCAAACAAGATATACAAATTTCTAATAGATCGGATAAAATCTCAAAGCAAAGAGTCCCAGTATTCGATCTATTATTCATTAACTACCTGTATATTAACTACCTGTATATCTTAAGAATCAAATTTTAGTCATTTTTCGCGAGGAGCTGGATGAGAAGAAACTCTCATGTCCAGTTCTGTAGTAGAGATGGAATTGATAAACAACCATCAACTATAACCCAAAAAGAACCAGATTTCGTAAACAACATAGAGGAAGAATGAAAGGAATATCTTATCGAGGTAATCGCATTTGTTTCGGTAGATATGCTCTTCAAGCACTTGAACCCGCTTGGATTACATCTAGACAAATAGAAGCGGGGCGCCGCGCAATGACACGAAACGTACGCCGTGGTGGAAAAATATGGGTACGTATATTTCCAGACAAACCAGTTACGGTAAGACCTACAGAAACACGTATGGGTTCGGGGAAAGGATCTCCCGAGTATTGGGTAGCTGTTGTTAAACCGGGCAGAATACTTTATGAAATGGGCGGAGTAGCCGAAAATATAGCCAGAAAAGCTATTTCAATAGCGGCGTCAAAAATGCCTATAAAAACTCAATTCATTATTTCAGGATAGGAATATAGAACCAAAGGAAAGAAGTCTTGGGAATAAAAAAAACAATTGCGGGTTTCCTTTTTTTTGACAAACAATATTTCTTTTTTTTCTCCGTCCTTTGTTGCATTGAAAGAAGAGATTAAAAAAATGATTCAACCTCAGACCCATTTGAATGTAGCAGATAATAGCGGGGCCCGAGAATTGATGTGTATTCGAGTCATAGGAGCTAGTAATCGCCGATATGCTCATATTGGTGACGTTATTGTTGCTGTGATCAAGGAAGCAGTACCAAATACACCTCTAGAAAGATCAGAAGTGATCAGAGCTGTAATTGTACGTACTTGTAAAGAACTCAAACGCGACAACGGTATGATAATACGATATGATGACAATGCTGCAGTTGTCATTGATCAACAAGGAAATCCAAAAGGAACTCGGATTTTTGGTGCGATCGCCCGGGAATTGAGACAGTTAAAATTCACTAAAATAGTTTCATTAGCCCCTGAGGTATTATAAGACGAGACAGTTATAGTATTTAAATTAGAGTATAGAGTATTTACATAGATTAATTAGTAGATTGTGTTTCACGTATATACCTTTCTTTACTAAGTAAAAAAAAGAACATGTTGATTATATCAAAATTCGCGAGCAACAATAATTTTAGTTTACCATGGGTAAGGACACTATTGCTGACATAATAACCTCTATACGAAATGCTGACATGAATAGAAAAGGAACGATTCGAATAGCATCTACTAACATCACTGAAAACATTGTTAAAATCCTTTTACGAGAAGGTTTTATCGATAACGTAAGGAAACATCGGGAAAGCAACAAATCTTTTTTGGTTTTAACCCTACGACATAGAAGGAATAGGAAAGGACCGTATAGAACTATTTTAAATTTACGACGGATCAGTCGACCCGGTCTACGAATCTATTCTAACTATCAAAAAATTCCTAGAATTTTAGGCGGGATGGGGATTGTAATTCTTTCTACTTCTCGGGGTATAATGACAGATCGGGAGGCTCGACTAGAAGGAATCGGCGGGGAAATTTTGTGTTATATATGGTAATCCGTCCGATATCCGAATTGTATCCGAAACTTTTCCAGTTTCGAAAAAAAAAGGACGGGTTTTCTAATAGAATAGAACTCCGCCTGCCCTACAGTAGTTGATACGTCAAGGAAGTTTTTTTTACCTGGAATAAAATAAAAGAACAAAAATGGATTCCTGGAGGTTTAATTAGCGAATCGCTTCCCAATGGTATACTCCAGATTCATTTAGATATCGAAAATGAAGATCTGATTCTAGGTTATGTTTCAGGACGGATCCGATCGAGTTTTATACGTATACCGCCGTGGGATAGAGTCAACAAAAGTGAAGTAAGTGCTTATGATTCAACCAAGGCACGCATAATTTATAGACTCCGCAACAAGGATTCGAACGATTAGG